GACCAGATAAAATTTGCTCATAATGAGCAAACCCAAAATCTTTGTAAATATAACCAATCATTAGTTCCCAACCGTGAGGCGAATGGAATCCGATACATAAATCAGTTAATAAAAGAATCGAAAAAGCTTTAATTGTATCGCTTAAATTATATAGGAATTCTTGAACCCAAGAATTCAGAATAAAAAGCTTTTCCTTACCCCAAAAGGAATAACCACTTAGAATAACGAAAGATATTAGATTTGTCGAGAAGTGCAAGATTGTATGGATACGATACTCATTGTGTATCTTGATGAATTGGATCGTTTCTTTGTGGATTCCTAGACGAAATTGTTGTAAATCGGTTTCTGGGTATTCCTTTATCATTTCATCCAGCTGGAATAGTTCCTCTAATTGTATGAATTTTTCTAGAACACTTTTTTCTTGAATATCATTCAAAAAGGTTTCGCATTGTCTAGTATTCCACCAATTAGTAATCCAAGTTTTCAAACTTTTATTACAGCAGAGAGAGATCAACCAGGGCAAAAAGACTATAGATGTAAAATAAAAAAAAGGAATTAATGCTTTCTTTTTTGCCATTTTTAATCTGTGAATTGTTAATGAACCTACCTCATTTGTTGATTCTATTAGATCTAATATTTCTATCGAGCATGAGTTTCTATTATAATTCGAATAGAATTTATTCAGCCTATGAATTCATTTTCTCTTTTTCTTTTGATTCAATACTGAGTCTTTGCTTTGAATCTAGAAAGAATACAGAAATAGACTCAGAATACACTTCCATTTTGAATTAAGAAAAAATTTGGTTTCTAGGATGTTATTCCCCCCTTTTTCGATAAATACTAAAAGAACTTTTTTCAAATTTCTAGACGAAGAAACTCCTTTTCTTTTCTATCAAATATATAAAAAAACGAGCCTAAAAGAATAGATGAATGTTCAATCGAAAAAAAAGAAAGAAATTCTTTAGTTTTTTCTTCCTACTGCCGAAGCATTTAGTCTTTTAAAATTAATTCATTTCAAAATACTTCAATTGGTACACGCAAGAAGTAAGCCAATTCAGCAGCTTTTTGCTCAATTTCTCGTGTAGTAAAATTCTCATCAGTACGAATTAAAGGAATAGCCCCTTGACCTCGAATTTCCATATAAAGGACACGCCGAGCAGAAACACCCTCTTTAACTTCTATTCTGATGGACTGAATATCTTTCATAAGGAATCGTAAAAAGATGCGACGACTTTTTCCAGGAAATCCCCAACGAAAAATACGCACTATTCCTTCTTTTCGGTCGAAAAGATCATAACCACTACCCACATTCCACAAAATAGTGCACCACAAATAGCAACTAATAAAGAGACCCGCGATCCCATAGAAAGACATCACAATCCCTTGAGGAAAAAAAAGGATTTGCTGAGACGGAAATAACGATATAAAATTTCTACCAAGATAACTGGAAGTTCCAACCAATAAGAATCCTAATGAACCTAAAAAAAGTATAAAGGCCCAGAAGAAATTACTTGTTTTTCGAGACCCCGTTATAAATTCTATCCATATAGATTCTGATCGCCAACTCATATATATTAGATCCAGTTATACTATTTTTTGGAATTGAGAAAATATGACTTTCCTTTTTTGTTTTCAAAGTGACTCTCATCAACTATTTTGTTGTGAACCTTTACCTTAGGAGTAATTCATATAAGTGTTTATATCTAAAATAAATACATTGACTTGAATTTCATACATCGGCCCGATGATGATACGTTTTTCAAAAGAGCGCAAATTTATTTACCCATATAATACGTTTACACATGCATAAGAGCTTTTTTTATTTATGTTTGTAGGAATCTATGTGTTATATAATATTCTACCAAATGGGTCTTATCGAATCGAAGTTAAAAAAAAAGGAGTGATACGATTGGGTCTCAGCCGATCTAAAAAATCTTATTTTTTTGAATATGAAGAAATAAAGAAGCCATTGCAAGTGCCGGAAAGACTAGGCCTACTAAAGGCACAAAAATAGAGGGTAAGTTGTTGAAAGTTGTCATAAAATGGGTACCTCGATTTAATATTTGTACCTGTTATTGTTATATTCTGAATTCTAAAGATATCTTAGAATATTTTTATTATTTCTATTATATATTATATAATTATACTAAGTATCTTTAAGTAAATATATATATATATCTAAAACTAATATACAACCTAATAGAAATATATAGAATAGAACCTATAGAATAAAAAAAAAGGTACAAGAAAGGCCAAACTAAATAAATAGACTTATTCATCTTTCAAAATAAAATAGATGTATCATAATCCCCTTGTTAGATTTATGATTCTTTTTGTTCTTTTTGTCTTCTAATAATTATTTAGTCATTAATAAAGAAAAATTTTTATTCCATTACAAAGTTCTACAAAATTTTTTAGAATCTGATCCAACAACAGGGAGTTTTCGGGAAATGCAAAAAGATGGAAGACTATCTATAGATCTGTATATATCTCTATTTGA